AGTAGGTGGAACCATTCTGTTTTGGTTCTTCTCCACATTCTTACCGGGTGATCCCGGAATTTGCCTATGATTTTTTCAACTGATATTTCGATATAGAAAGATCTCCTTATTTCTTCACCGCGGATTCTCGCGTCATTTTCTTGAAAAGATATTAGATCACCGTGGGACACTTTCAAACGAGTAATGCTTACCATTCGATTATTCACACAAACCCTTCGATGACTTATCGGCTGCCTTGCTTGAGGAATAGTTTCACGAAAATGGAGACGAACCGGAATAACGTCCGATCTTGTTTCTGGATTGAGTAGAAAAGGGATATATGAAGTTCGTTCTGTTCCTCTGTGCATCTCTGTGATGGGTAAATCCCCATGAATAAGGGGCAACTTTCGTGTAGTTTGTGATTGGATGTAACTGTTCATATTTTTTCTCGGAGAAATCTTTCTCTTAATAGATCTCTTCTTGTTCCTCAATCTTCGGAGAATGCGGCGTTGTATTATTGTAAGTTCTCTGTTCCGAACATTTCCTGAAAGTAGACGACAAGTTTTAAATCGCATATCTGGTCGTCGTTGAATCAGTCTGATTCGCCACATCGCGTATAACGGGAATCGAAGCCCCTCTGCTGCGAGTTCTCATCTTTCCTAAGCTGGTTTAACAGCTTAAAAAGCCGGGAACGGGAAAGAGATTCCCGCTTTCGCCGGGCGAAAGGTTGCTTTGCTAAAAAAAATTAAAAATATAAGGCGCGTTAGCGCTTTAGTTTTCCAATAAAGGGCGGAGCTTGAAGAAGCGAAGCGAGCCTAGAATAGCAGCCTATTACGTTACGTTTTCAGGCCCCTTTACTTTTCATTTTTTAAATAAAGCGCTAGTGCCCCTATCCTATAGAGAGAGTAAGGCTCTTCTGCTATCAATGAAACCGAAAGAAAAAAACCCAGTTCGTTTTGTATAGATCGAGACTTGTAGCTGGATTCTTTACTCATGACATACTGGGCAGAATTGCAGGAAATCGTTCGATAACACTTCTTACTACTATTTTTAAATGATATCCGACGATCACCCGCGAACTCTTTCATTTCATAGAAGTTTATTCTTCTTCTTTCTTACAAACAAAGCAAATAGCATTTACTATTGATTTGTCCCCTATCCTATAGAGCTGGACCTATTATGATTCTGAATTATCCGTCGCTACGCTGTTCCCAAGGACTAGCAAAATCGAAATAGCGAAATTCTTGGGTCATCTCAATGGGTTCAGAAACCACACGTTTCTCTGGATCATCATAGCGTACTTCTACATATCCACTCAGAGGAAGGTCTTTTCGTAATGGATGACCCTCGAAACCATAATCTGTTGATATACGGCGTAGATCCGGATGATTGATGGAAGAAACACCAAACATATCCCAAACTTCTCGCTCCCACCGGCCGGCTGATGGAAATAGACTGACTACCGGAGATATTCGTGTTACTTCGTCTGCACTGGTTTGTACACGAATGCGTGAGTTATACCGAGTACTCAGTAAATTATAGACCACTTCAAATCTTCGTTTTCGAGAGGGATAATCCACTCCGCAAATATCGATCGAAACTTGAACCCTTGTATAGGTATGCAATTTAAGAAAGCACAACAATTGAAATAGGTAGTCCGTTTTGGTATCAGATCTATTCCCATGTTCCGATCTTTCCATTTTTTTTACCCATTTCTTGGGTAAAGTCTCCCAACTATATTTTAAAATGGATTGGTTATCCATAAAAAATGAAGAAAGCTTTCTTGTAGTTCCGCTTCTTTTCTTGCTCTAAAAAAAATGAAGAAAGACTTGTTTGTTGTAAATCGCCGGTTGGGTTTACCAACCAAGAAAGACATGGGAAAAAGACCAAAGCTATCAGAAAGACTAAGATGGATAGAAAAAAGGTGGCATGATCTCAATCGAGAGTCATTTCCCTTAGTGACTCTAGAATGGAATCAACCAGATCTTCACTTATTTATTTTATGTTATATTATTTTTTCATTTAAGTAATAAAGCCTTCTTGCTACTAACCCGCACCTACTCATAAGCATCTTACCCGTGGGAACTGAACCCTCTAAAAGACCCATTCATTCACGACGACCTCCCACTCACTGGACTGAATGGACTTCCCGCTCGCACTGATTGGATTGCTCCTTGCTTTCAAGAGTTTGACCAGCTTTCTACTAGACTAGATTTCATTATTAAACAGACTGGCTATCAAGCGTCCTACTGCTTTGCCTCCTTTGCTTCGAAGGAATGCTTGCTACCGTTAGCCTTACCGAACTCTCTCAAAGAAAGACTAGACTTTCTTCCTACTGGCACTATGCTTAAGACAGGTTTGCTGTAGTTCGCGAATAAGGACATGGCTTCATCTAGGTCCAGCTATGATGATAGACTCCCCAAGAGTCGCACGGACCGGACCTACTTTATATAATATAAATCAAAAGTCTTCCGCCTTTCTCCTTGAAGCTCTTCCCGAAATACTTATAAAAAAAATAGCCATTTTTTTGGAATATGACTCTATTAATTCCCTCACCTTCCCAAATGAAACTGATGAAAGAGGAGCCGTCACAGCTTCTCCTTCGGATCACTTACTCGGCTTTACAAAGCTCCCCATGGTCGCCTTCGATACCATTCCAATCAGTGATTCTTATACCCTGACTTCCCCATAGCCACTTGCTTACGACCTTTCGACTCTCGCTAAACTAAATAAGAAAAATTCACATTCACCCTTAACTTCTCGTACCGGATAGGCTCTTGGACTTGGAGCTCACAAATGCGCTGTTGACATGAGATAATGAGTTGTTTGACTTTTTTCTGCTGAAGTCGGAGAAGAGGAGGTAGCGGTTCGTGCTTGCACTTTACTTTGGTCCTATCTTTATATTAAGTCGTAGATCCAAAAGGAAATGACATAGGTGTACCTTACCACTGCTGTATAAAGTCTTGAAAACTGGCTCACATGGAAGCCCGAAAAAGGTAAGGGTCAATGCAACTGTAGGGAAACATTTTATTGCAGTCACACGTACCAGGCCCTTACCAGCTTGAAAATTCACTTTCTTAAACTGGCTTTGCAACTACAACTTCCATTAGAACTAGATGGTTGGGAATTGACACTTACACTCCAAAGGCTTACCTTTTTTATGCTATTGGAGGGGCCTAGATCTTCAAGCCTTAATGTTAATGGAAAGATTCATTCCTAAATTTTTCTATTGCCCCTGGTACTATAACAGGTTGGGGGGATATTTTATAGCTCTTTAGCAAAGGATCTTAGATAGGTTGGTTCTATACTAGACTACTATAAGGGATCTTTTCTGACTCTACTATTGTATTGCAAAAAAACCATATGATAGTGTTACTCCCTCCATATCGTGGAAGAAAGCATATTCAACACAAAATAGTCGTCTTCTTAGTGCTTATCTCTTTTCAGCGGAACAGAAAGATATCCTATACTAGGCCATAAGAAACTGCGTCTTATGGTCCGGTCCATAGTTAGACCTTCCCCAATCCTCTCGTGACGATCCTGGTATACTAGAATGTAGGCCTTTAGCTCCTTATCATTAGCTCTTACGCTTTAATTTAAGGTCATTATAAAATGCCAGGCCAGCCCTTGAAAAGACATATGCAAACCCATAGACATAGACAAGCTGGAGAGACAGGCATAGGACTACCAAAAGATCACTATAATCTAAAAAGGGGGATCCCTAAATGCCTATTGGATTGGATGACAGACAGGGACCATATTCGATTGCCTCGTCTCGTATAGAACCAACCCCCAAAAAGGTCACTGGAAATGGCTGCCTCACTGCGTGGACTCCTACCATCGAAGCAAACTAGCCTGGCCCAACATGTAAACTTTCTCCAAGAAATGGGCTTACCCTATGATTGCCGGCTGACAAAAAGATTGAAACATTCCTTATTTTTTTAATTTGGCTTGCCTATCTCTTTGCCTTTCGATTTCTATCTTTCTCTCAGAATCAGAAAGCCTGCTTCGCTTCCCAAGAGATTTAGGGAAAAGGGCCTTGTCGGCCACCGCTTGCTGACGACGGAACGCATCGTCAATTAAATTAAAGGGTCCTCGCGTTGGACTTAGTTGGAAAGGTAGGTGTTCGGCATGTCCCTTGGTTGCGAACTTTTTTAGTAGGGCGGGTAGCTTTGGAGATCCCATTCCTCACGTTTACCGTTGTCCCCAGACTTCACCCTTTCAACACTTGTATACTTTTTTATTTCATTCATAAGGCGTGTCCCTGTCTCCAACAAGTGTGTGATCCACTGATTCACTGAGTGACTCTTTCTTACCGAGGCAGTCCCTATCTCTTAAAGCCCTATCAGACTTCCTCCCTCGAGAAGGGACTGCCTTCCAAGACGGACTCCATGTGATCCCCTGACACATGGGGATGGAGCCAATCCGAGGTACATAGGTACGAATTAGACTCTCCCAGTCGGCAGTTATGTCATTAACGACATCTACCATCTGATCAGAGTCCGTCGGAGTCACTATTGATTCTACTACTTTCTTTATTTTATTAGTCAATCTCTTGGCTAAGGGTATAGCCCTTGCAAGAGTGAAGAATGATAAGTAGAGTTTCACTAGTAAGTCGGACGTCTCATCTTTCCGACTTTACTACGATGGAAAGACGGGATAATCCTAGGATACCCTGACCTCGTCAACGAGACAGGAAAAGGCAAGAGGCCTGTTTTCCGGGGCATAAGCTTGCTGCAATGACACAGCATTAAGTAAAGCGCAGTGAACAAGAAACCAGATTTCCGGACAAGCCTGATCACCTCCTTAGCAAACAAGTGCGCTCCGACACAGAGCTCTTTGTTGAGACCATCGGTCACTACCAAGATGACTCGATTAAGAACCATCTTAAGTAGTGGAAGACCTTCCAAGATCTTCTGCCACTTAATGGCCTTAAGTCGGAACAACTTGTCAAACAGGGTAAGGTTCATTTCCAGAATTTATGTAACCTTCCTGGTCCTGGTTGGGAGCTGTCTCCACAGGACACGACCAAGTGAGCTAACAGGGGGTTTAGAGCTCCTCTTTTCAAGGAGACTCATCCACACCTGCGCCCCTTTAATATGATGAGGCCGCCGCGCGTGGCTTCCGGGTCACCTAACGCTACACCTCACTTGCTCCGTCCAAGAAGCCGTCTAACCTAAGGTAACTATTCGGAGAATAGGTTGTAACACCGGATATTCCGTATTAGTTGATGCAACTCTGACTAAGGTGGATCTGGATATGATATTGACCATAAAGCAAAGCGGATACTGACTTCGAAAGTGCTCTTAATCACTTCTTTCTTGGCCTTCTCTTCAATCCAATAGCAAGAGAAGGTAGAGGAAGACAAACCTTATGTCAAAGCTTCATGCTTACTTTTTTACCCTACTTCCTACATGCCTGATCTTAATGCTTGCTTGGAGAGCGCAAATCCTGTAGCGGTAAACCAATAGCAGCGGAAAGGCCGACAACACCTGCTTTTCCGTCTTGCCTTTGCTACTTGAGAGAATGCCTTGGACCGAGACCGAAAGCAGCTCTTCCCCTCATCTCATTAGCAAGAAAACCGCTTTAATCCATTATTTAAGTAAAGCACTACTTTATTAAATAAATTATTTTTATTCCCCCGAAAAAAGTCTCTTTCATGCTTCAATCGAGAATGCTTGCTGTCAGGCTTTCGTACCGAAACAGCTGACTTGCTTGCATCCCTTTGATTGCTTAGTCTCTCCTCCTTGCTGCACTATTATGGTACATCGGTCTAATCCTCTGATCCCGTGACTTGCCTTTCATTTACTTGTCTTTATCTTTCATCTTTCTATCCTATGCAATCAATAAAAAAAAAAAGAGGAAGATTCTATGAATATCCCCATCCATAGTCAAGACTCTTCTCAAATACGCAGTTGCCAGATTACACTAAGCCATTTTCAGTTTGCTAATTCAACCTTCTTTATAAAGAGGATATGCCATATGGTGCCCCGAGGATTAGAGCCAAGAAATATACATCACATCGATCTAGCCTAATAAACAAGGCTCCATTCATACCGGCTTAATTCATTATTGCCTCCTACCGTATGGCATCTCCTCTACTTCAATTCAAACTAGCGCTTCGCCCCTTTCCTCTTTCTTTGCTGCAATAGATGAGATTGGCATTGGCCTAGTTCCAATCCTTTGTCAAGTCACTTAAAAGCAGCCTCCCTCCTCATTTGCTGCAGGTGAGAAAGGGCCTTGCTTTCCGCTGGCCTGATTAGTAGTCAGACTGATGATCTACCCGTCTCCGAGGGGGTAGACCTGCCGGCAACTCCTACGGCAAAAGAAAAGCGAACTCTTCCTTAACTTAAGCAGCGCTATGCTTCATCCTCAAGGTCAACGGTTCTAGCCTCCTGAACCGTCATAATGGACTTATAAAAAGCCTCTTCTGCCATTTTTACCGATTTGGCTATTTGGGCCGTTTTACTCATTTCTTTGATTACCAGGGCATAAGACTGCCCGCTCCACCACGTGCATAAACTAATTATCTCATGATAGGCCAAAGCGTGACCTTTTTTCTGGCCAAACTCTGTGACAGGGATATAAAAAAGGGTGTAATCCCGATTTCTCTAAAGCGCTACGTCTTTTCCCGGCCATCATGCATCGCTCCAACCTCCTATTGCCACAGCCTTACAAGCCAAGCAAGAAGTGCAAAATCTCAATAGGGACCTTACTGCCGTTCCCAGCTTAAGCGTCTACACCTCCCAACAAAGTGAATGTACCTTATGGAACCTCCGATAGGGACTTGGATGAAGCCCGCCGACCTTCTCCACCAGCTCTGTAGATGGAACCTTCGTATAGCTACCACTTTCGATAATAATTTTGGTCTTTTTGCCCCGGCCAAGGGCACACCACATTCGAAAGAGATCCCTCAGACTCCAGTCCTACCCCGTAGTGTCCAGTAGCTGTCTCTTTTTCTTACCGGCAAGCGAAAGACATAGGCTTGAAAAATAAAAGTGAAGATATCTCCATCCGGTGGGAGTTGCTATCCATATAGTTCCATGGCAGTTCTACTTGCAGCCATTGAGAGTTCTCTTGCATCCGCTTTCCATCCAGCAGAGTAAGGGGCAAAAGGATCTGACGCAAGTTGGAGCTAAGGATCGACAGAAAGCTAGGGTTTTTCGTGCTTCTCCCTTCTTATCCGGAACTAAGGAGTTAACGATATCTCGCTTAAGGAGATATCTAGCCAAGCGATTCACCTGATCCAGACACGCCAATAGGCGGCTTTGAAGATAGTAAGTAAGAGTAGTGGCATTCTCATCAAAAGGATAAGTAAGTTCGCAATCCAGTGATAAAGTGAAAAAAGGTGCTTTTTTCTGCGCATATTCCCTGGTTAGGATATGCATATAATATTATAGGTTACAGTTTCTAATCTATAGGATTGATTCTGGCTTCTGTAGGACTACTAACTAGACTATTCTCTTCTCTCCGCTAAAAACGTAGGCAGGAAATCTGTGCGAAGGCTTTCTGTGGGTAAGGCAAAGGTAGATGTAAGATTGCGATATGTGTCTTACCTTGGTAATTCCTTTATTTACCTAGTGGGTCTAACTAGATTTTATGTCTAAGGAAGAGGAGAATCGCCCTAAAGAGCCTGCCTATATCGGAGGAGTCTCCGGTACTGATTTCCTTGTTTTCGCTTCTGGGCTTAACCAAGCCAGGGCGAATAAGGGATGCATTCATTTTCATTGTGAGTGTAAACCCTTAAGAGCCGTCGGCCATAAGACTTTGGGCATCAAGAGTGCTCCAGTAGCATTGGTGGAACAATCGAAAGACCATTATGAGGATTGGGAAAAACCTACATATGGAAGATGATATGCCACAAGAATCCCCCAAGATGACAACAGATTAAGACCTAGGATCAATGCCCCCAAAACAGTCCCTGAACTACCGCCTTCCAATTTCCATTCCCGGATCACAGAAGGCAGACTAATCAACCAGGTCTGGTCTTACCTAGGAAGGACACCTATCCTATTTCAGTCATACCTCGTCCCAGAAGTAGAGAGGAGTCCATCTCAAAAGGAAAAGAAAGATGTACTACCTTCACTCTTTCAGAACCTCTCCTACTAAGTAGTACACCTTTTGCCCCAATCCCTTCGCTATTGAGCAGATAGAGTCAGACTTTCTTCGTAAGGAATCGGACTAAGAGGATTTCAATTCCATTTCCATGGAGCAGATCCAGTAAGACAGTAGACTTTCGTGCTCTTTCTATCTATTTACAATGACTGAGAGTCGCTCAAGCGAGCAGGCACGTATAGGGCAGCGCCTTCTACCTTCCGAAAATAGGAAAAGACCAGTCTTTCTACATCTCAAGGGCATGCCCTATAGACCTAGTCTATCGGCTATAGCTGCAGCTATGACTGACCAATAAATTGAAAGCTCTAACTAAAAAAGAAGTCCCAGGGCTTATTCCCTTTTCAAGGTCTTGTAGCCAGACTGATCCAGTCATCTATATCTCGTTTCGCCCCTTTGGCTCTCTTGCTTAGTATCCCAGTCCAAGATCTTATTGAAAGATAAAGCCACAGCTTCTTCAAATTCAATAGCAAAGGATATTCACCCGGCTACTCCATCTTCTCTCTTTCACTCCTTCAAGGCCTCTTTCAAGCTAAGAAGACTCCTTTCAAGGTTATCCTCTTATCTGCAGATCGGAGTCGTTCACTTCTCTGTCGAAAGAGCGTATTCTTTTATTGCAGCTAATTACAAATCTCAATCAGTCTTGTCTGTACACCAATCCCAATGGCTAATTCGGCTCTTAAGCCTGGAACTCAATCAATAAGAAAGAAATTCTCTTTTGTCGAAATAACCTCTCCCCCACCCAATCTTTACATTAGTGGGCGGACACCGCCCCAATCCTAAAACAGGAACGAATCTTTCAATTGCAGTCGACCACAAGATAAAGAAAGCGATTGAAGCAAGCAGCGAAAAGGGAGGTGTGATTTTTTACTTAGACTTTCTGATCTACGACCATCCTCACCCCGAGAACTCAAAGGTGCGTAGCTTGCTTGTTAAAGGGTTCCAAACCTTTCTCCGGTGTGGGAGAGTTGTTCCCTAGTCCGGGCTAGTTCAGGTGCGCTTAAAGTCTTATATTATATAAGGCATTCCGATGTTGCCACCGACCTTTTATTCCCAGATAGGACTGACAGCCCTTTATTTAGGAAGGGTGTTGATCCCCGCACCGAACTCTAAGCGAGTGGCTCATCGTGAGACCTTGTTGGCATGCCTCCAAGAAGGCTGAGAAGACCCTGGTTGGGGCTGAGGAACATAACCCGGCGTGGGTTGGGAGGTGAAACCTGGCTGATTTGCAAGAGGAAAGCCCGAGACTACGGGTGGAACCTCTCCAAACGGGATACGTTCCTGGACTGGCGAAGATCGGGGTCTAGCCCCTGGAGGTAATGTGTGAAGCGCTTGTGCTAGACCTTGCACATCGAGCGCGGCTTGCGGCCTACTTTACTGAAGGGGATCCTTGCTTTGCTCTAGAGGATGTTTTATAGGGTTCGGTTGGACATTGGACTCGGCATATTGAGCATGGAATGTTCGCACATAAAACCTGTAACCTCTCTCGTGAGATTCTCTTCCTCCTAGACTAGAAGAGTACTGCCTTCGTCGAATGATCACATCGACAAGTTGATCAGAAACTTCAGTCCCCACCTGGATTGGAGATATTTTGAGAGCTCTTTTGGACCCAAACCTGCTTGGCTTTATTCTTCGCAGCCTTACAATGCTCGGGTTTGTGCCCGATAACACCACAATCACCACATAAAGCTGGTACCAAAACTAGAATTAGAACGGGATGAAAAGAAGCCGGCTATTCTCTTTACCCGCTTTTAAGCTTGCGAAGTTAAGTTTCCAGACCTTCAGTTCCGGGCAAGAGGAGTGAAGTGAGAAGGATGGGCTAGCTCTGCAGTTGTTGTGCCTGCCCCATTACCTGTGGATGACGGCTACAAAGTCATTGCCTCGGAGAGGTCTGTGAGCCGTTCGCGCTTACTATTGACTTACCGTTCGGTTCATCCTATAGCAGATGCCAATAAGTTAGCTGTACCAGTATCAGCCGACGAAAGAGCATCTCCTGTCCTTACAGCCTTTGAAGAAAAATCAGATTCAATGAAGAGGAATACCTGGCAAAGGCGACTCAGCCGGCCGAATCTCTTGACTGAGACAGCATCCGTGGGAGGGAAGGAACTGACATATCGGATCTTGCTTACCGGCCGGTCATAGAGGTGGGGCATAAGAAATAGCTGAATCGTCGGAAGCTCTGCCGGGGGAGGAAATTCCGGACTCCACCTTTTACATGTAGGTAGGAGCTACGACCAATGGTTAGGTCTTTCTTTCTGTAGGAAAGGAGTCTCGTTGACAAAGTAGTAGCTTCCTAGGATGTTAAGTTAAAGCGATATACATTCCCGGATAACACGCATCATAGGCCTAAGATAGCTATTCTTCGCATCTCACAGAAAAATGTCGCCTAGGGGCTACCGCAAGAAATGATCTCCCCTTCTTTCTTTACTCTCGTTCTGTCTTTCTTCAACAGTTAGAGAGGGACTTATACCATTCCTAGTCTCCTAAACCTCTGAGCTTATTAAGTATAAGTAGAGAAATAGCTAGATGCAACATCCATCTCAGTCAATAGACTATTGTATCTATAAATTCATTTATAATAAGCCAATAACATCCTTTATTAATTAATATTAATCCCCGATTGGACATTGTCGCTTGTCTTTTTTCTCTTTCCGTCGTTTTGCCTTAATGAGAATATTGGTGCATACATGCACTTGTAAGAGCTTGCCCTTAGTTAGTGTTAACCCTACTCTAAAGGGAGTGAGTGCACTACTAGGAATCCCAGGATAGTCATATTCAAGTTATCCCATACGAATGAAAGACGATTCTCTGCATCAAGACGATTGTCTTACCAGATGAGCTGCTTTGCTAGACTTGTGACCGTAAACAGACGATTCCGGGCATCTTTTGAATATCTGTATAGTCCCACCTATACATTCAACGCTTTCACCCTCGGGGAATTGAGGTATAAGATAAGAAGGAAGTAGTGCTTTCTAGAGTCAATTAAAGTCAGTCTATCTTCCCTCTCTTCCTGAACTGCCAATCCAATTCTCGATTCAAGTAGAAGCAACTATATCAACATAAAGAAGTTAGTAGAAGGAAGGTTAGAGAGGAATTCTAATAGTTTACTTCCCGAACACACTCTTCCTTAGCTTAAGCTTAGAGGCATTCCTCTATGTTTATAGAGATTGGCTTCTATTGATCTCTTCAACTACTAACTAGATCAGAGCAGAGGGGTATACAAGTAGCTTAGCTCCCTCGGAACCTATGGTCTAGCACTACGATATACGATAGAATAAGAATATAAAAATCTAGAATGAATCTACCTTCCGCGCTTAAGCCAACTCCTGCATAATTTAGGTTAGAATTCTCATCTCTATGGTACAGTCTATTCGACATGGGGTTGTCACTATTAATGGAAAGATAGACAGAAACAGGATATCAATTGCAGACCTATTCAAACATGTGCTTATAACCCGTTATGTAGATGGATGGAAATACTTAGAGAAAAGCTAGCGAAGAGTTCCACTCGCTTGCTCCCATGTGTCTTCTTCCTTGTCTAGTTCCATCCCCTTATGTTCTTTCAGGTCTCGCACCATTGCCAACTTTCTTAGTCGTAGAAGCGTTGAAAAAAGGGGAAGGGTACTCCGATCGACCGGGTTCTTATTTTTTAAATCGTGTAAAAAAGAAGGCTTCCAAACCTGTTGCGTGATATCACATGGAGGAAGACAGCTGTGGCGCCCACCCGCGCTGGTCTGCGTCTGACTACTGTTCCCTAACTTACATTCCATTCTCTGGACTGAGTTTCCCCCGGTGCCATTTATTTTTCCGCCGAACTGGTATTGGTGATTGGTCTTTCCTGGTGAATGAGTGTGAATATCATTAGCTAAAGAATAAATTTCTATGCTGCTTTATTTCATCATATGGTTTAGAGCTAGACTCAGTTATTTCATTAGCCAATCAATAGTTGTTTTTTACTTTTTTAGTCTATATCCGCGCATATCTACATCTACTATCTACTCAAAATAGCGCATCTACTCTCTTCGGTCTAGGCTCCATAAGGTAAGGATCTCAAGGGCTATTGGTCAAGCGCCCTTCTCCATCTCCTGCTGATGCTAAGGTTAGCAGCTCTGCCCTTTCCTGGACTCACTCTCTATGGGCTAGTAAGAAGGGGCGTGTTCAAGCTCTCCTCTAGATGGAAGCTGAAAGAGTGTCTCAAACTTTATTATCGACCAGAATCTCACTTTCTTTAGATCGCAAGTCAGTCTCTTAGAGTCCTTTCCTTAGTAGCAGGATCCTATCATAGGCGCACTCAGTTGAGTCTACTAGTTCAGGAGTGAAGGAAGGCTCCAAGTCAGCAAGCACTGGGAATCTATCGCTTTTGCAGACAAAGAAAGTATTGCGAACAAAGTAAGACAGATGGTCTTTCAAAAGAACAAAAATGCACCCTTTTCCAACCAAGAAAAGAAATGCTTCTAAAGCATTCGCTCCTCGGTTCAAGAAAGAAGAAGAAGTCGGATACGAGGTCAAGAGGAGGAGATCGACTGGCTATAATTGGAGTTAGGTTCCGTCTTTGGCGTAGCCTTTCTTCGAACCTGTCTTTTCAGTGGTCAAGGCGGTATGTCGATCATTCTAATGAAAACATCTCCCTGATCTGATCCAATTTATGCCCGAGGACAGGGGAGAAGCGCTTAGTTGACAAAATCAGGGTCAGTGACTCCGAGCTCAGTTGCGAGGTACGGGTCTTTCCAATATCGAGCATCGGGTACTCACCAGACCTTCATCAAGCTGTCAGCTAGGAATTGCGTGCGTATAGTAAGATGGGCAGGCTTAGAAGGCTTCTCCAAATCCCACGAAGCACCCGGAATCAATCAAACGAGCCACAGACGCCAAAGGCTCTTTCAAAAGCAAAACGGACTAAAGAATAAGAGTTACGGGCAAGGAAGATTATCTCTAGATAGCTATCCAACTTCCTCCAGAAATTATACGTTAGATCCGGCTCTATGGTGCTTCTCAACGAGTCCATCCGAACTACTTCTGATAGAGGATGAAATAAGGAGAATCTCTTCACCTCGGTTCAGAGGACCAAAGATAAGGGATCTAAGGGTCCCCAAACCAGAGGGATATGGAACTACCTATGTTCCATTGTACACTGCTAGCATAGAGTCCCCTGCCCATGCTTTTCCAGATGTGAGAACCATTTCTAAAAGAGGTTGCAACCCTATTCCTATTCAGGTATTTAGCTTTAATGACTCTAGAGAAGAGTTTCTCACTATTTTCAGCAACAAACAGACCAGTTGAGCTTAGCTAAAGACCAAGTTTTACGAATACCCAGTCCTCCACAATCTTTGGGAACCTCTTCCCCCTTAATAGGATGCAGACCTTTTCTATCAGAGCCATGACCCCAAAGGAAATACCCTAGAGATGCGATCAATCTTTCTACAGATAGATTTTGAGCTTAAACCACTGAAATGACACGTTCCGATTCAGTCTGTTAGAGCGGTCAAGCGGGAGGAGATATTGTTACTAGACGGGCTAGACAGACTGGCAGGAAAGATGGAGTTATCTATTTAACTGAATTGCATCTCGTGATAACCCAATCAAGCAATCCCAGCAAGGTTGTAGAGGGAAAGGAAGTTCTTATAGCTAGAAGGGAAAGAAACTGCCTGAAAGGCATAGGCTGGCTGCAGAGCTTAATCCCAGATATAAATGCTACGATTCACTCTTACGTGGAAGAGTAGAAAGCAGATAGTCCTATTCCCTATTCCTATCCATAAAAAAACATAACCATAAATAAAAAAAGACTTCCCTGCGGGAAAAGACAATCGAATCAGATCGATAGCAGATCTAGGAATAGAAGTGGAGGCTGCTATTAGAGCTCTTTCCGTAAGACCGGATGTAGTCATCTTTTCGAAGGACTTGAAGCCGAACCCAACCATTAAGATAAGATGTCCTCTCTTGGCTAGTGAGAAAGAAAGTGTCTAGCGTCTCTGCTAGACCGGAAAGTAAGGGCTGGCACATAGGTCATGGTCTCTCATTGGCTAGCTAGATCATATGGTGGGTGGAAGAAGTATCTGGCTTGCTCCTGTATCGGACATCCTGTATAACGGCATTCTTTGCTTGTTCATCTCCTTAGTGCTCCTTAGTAAAATTCGAAACGAAGCCATCTATTCCGTTATTTCTGAATCCAAGACCACGCTTCGGGGCGTTTTCTTCCCCGCATTATATATGCTAAATCGCTTATTTTTAAATAATTCTTCGTTAGATATGAGCCTTTGGATAGCGAGCCTCTTTATTCAAATTCTGGTTCTTCTGCTCCTTAAATTCATTCTGAAAAAGGAAGACGCGGATCCAGATAGAGAAGGGTGAAGGGGATAAGGTATATCTCCCTAAGCGAGTTGGATCCTTATTCGGGATATAAAAAAGTAAAGTCTACAGGGAGGGCTGACACTAGTAGGCACGGGCCGGGCCGAAGTGTCAAAAAATAGCGTTCTGGGCTGTAAAGTTAAGCTGGCGGAGGCCCCAGCTTAGAGTAACTGCCCGATAAGGTCAGTGAGGTTCCACCAGTAGTGAACTGAAGGATTTTTCTTAAAGTTCACTACTGGTGGAAGAAGACAGGCGGGAGTGGGCCGAGCTTAAGCAAGGCAAGGCGGGAAATCCGACCGAATAGGTCCCCAGACTACTTAGGTAACCTGAATGGAGATAGCACTAGGATACTTTCAGGAACTGGTAAAAAAGGACCTCGAACTACATGAAGTCTGATGCCCATTCCGGGCTATGTAGGCAGTGGCCGTCCAAGGGCTGCTCGACAATGAAGTGGTAAAATAATATTAAGTCTTCATAAAGATAAAGAGGCTCTTTCCCTTTCGTTTCGGTATGCGCGCACCCAGGGGGCTAGATTCGATTTATATTTGCCATGTATGAACCTTCCTTCGCCTTGCCTTGCTTCTTCACTCTGGGCTCACTTATCAAAAGGAAAACTCGTACATCTTCCCTACCGTGATACGTCTTCGCCGTGTGCGATTACTTCTCTTGTTTGTAAAGGAAAGGCCTCTATGAGTGTATAAGGCAGGATTCTAGTGGTTTGGATGCTAACGTAGATAAAGGTCGAGCTAAGTAGAGAGTCCAGTTGCTTCCGTCAAGCTAGTCAAATAAAAAGAATCCATATCTGATTTCGTTTTTTAGTTTGGCTTGCTTTAGCGTTCAATGTGAAAAATGAAGTCAGTATGAGCCTGGTCCTTTCGAACCCGCTACGCCCCTGGGATATCCGTAAAATAATCTTTCAATCCTATTAGTAAACTATTAGCGTACCAAAGCTCAAGCGAGCCAGTTACAGCTTCTTCCTCTAATCGATTTTTCTTCTTCCCAGGCCCGGGTAGCTTTGGCTCTTGTTGAAGCATTGCCGGAAGCTTCACTCTGTGTAAAGTAAGGACTTAGCTTTTACGGGGAAATCAGATATGGATTAGAATTCTCTTCCGAATCTACTAAGCCGCTTTCGGCTAGAGCAAGATCGATTGAGTACCAGTACTGCCTTGCCCGCACCGACCGGATTGCTTTGCTGAGGAATGGAGTGAGCGCACAGAGAATGAGATGTTTTGAGGTTTGCAGGAATTGAATCAATAGGAGAAGATATCCCCGCAAGGTACTCTTGCTGTTAAAACGAAGGCTAAAGTAATTGTGGACTAAATAGCGGTAGCAAGTGTTCTGTGGAGACTAGTGCTACTCCTAGTCTCAGGAGCTCTTTGAGAAGCTTTTGGGAGTCAAGAGGAATGCCCTATGCATATGTGTCGAAGGAAAGGGAATCAATAGATGGGATTCATACTACTAATAAGTCCCAAGCTAAAGGGAAAGAGAATATTCTATAGGCCTGTAGTAACAATCAACATAAAGACGAATGAGCCGACTTTCTATTTTGGCATTATCACCACTTAGAAGAACTTTCGGATTTTTATTCCTTCGTATCTTCCGAAAAAAGAAAATCAGGGATTAATAAGTTTCAAACTTTCTATTGGAATGACACATTCTATAATGGATTCATTCTCCACTTCTTCCACTGAAACCTACCTCTCTTCATGAAGTTCAGTAGCTGAAAGAGAATAAATAGAAACCCGGGACAGAGCTTAGTTGAAAAAGACAACGGTCTTCGAAGGGCATGGCACAGAGCCATCAACAAAGCCCATCAGGTCAGGTCATAACCAATAAGCAACGAGTGGAACTGAGCACGCCATGATGGAAAATATCTTCATTATACTTAGACTGGTTTAGTTGAGTGAAACGACTGCTTGGTCGAGCCCAAACTTTCCTCTCGCTTTGCTTTCCTAGCAACTCTTTGCCCCTCCCTTTTGTCTTAGTCGATTCCCTCCTCATCTCGAAGTCTTCGTCGGTGAAAGCGTTTTTGACTACAAATGCTAGGGGTCCTTCTTCTGTTAGTACGTTTATGCTTCTGTCGATTCTGGGTTGAATGAAGAATTCATTTTCGTGGATCTGACGGCCCGCGGTAATATTGAATCTAAGTGTTGTTTGAGTCTCCTGTTGATGCAAGCCTTTTGCCTTGCTATCACCCTGCTCTCTTTGAGTTCGTGAATGTGTTGTTGAAAATGCATTAGAATCAATCTTTCCGGTATATTGATTGAGCGTGGTAGTTGGTTGGCGATGAGTACGACAGGTACGTTCCTTTTTTTTGTGGAAGATCCAAGCATCCTTCGATCAAAGTGTAAACTTTTTTCCAGAAAGGATTTTGAGTCTACTTTTTTTTAGCTGATGAGGAGAGCTCAGTGGGAGCTAGAGCACCACTCTCAGCTTCTGTCTGATCGAAAAGCCATAGGTCGGAGTGGTCATGTGCGCCAGTGAAGTAAGTCTGTCCGGAACTGGAAAATCCGTCTTGCCTTGGAAAGAAAGTGAAAAAGAAGATTGTGTGTTGGTGGGACCGTACAAGAATAGTTGCTTAGTTTGGATGGGTCTCTGATAGAAAAGTTGGCAACTGATCCAATCCAGGAGAGGAGTCCGTTTTTTTCCTTCAATTCCCCCGCGTGGTATTCCTTTTGATTTCCATGGGTGATAAGCCACTATTCGTTCGATAGCGGAAGTCTGAATTTGCTTTACCACTTGTAAATCCTCATAGACTGTTCTAAGTAAGGTTATGGTACGCGGTTAGTCTCATCGGTGCGTCATCCTCATCCTCGTATACTTGAAAGCTTTCTCTGTTTGACTTTGTCTAGTACCACGCTAGCTCCGGCTGTAGTCCCTTTCTTGTTGTGGCGGTATTAAACGCACTGCAATCAAACTAAAGCAGAATCTGAGTCCTTTTCTTAGGCATAGCATAGACTAAGAAGGAACATGGATCAAAAGCTAGCCCGAAAGCAGCTTACCCAGACTTCCCTTAGCGATTTGACTGAAAGCCTTACAATGGGGCTGACTCTCGAAGGGGTGGCGAAGATGGCTTAATTGCAGGGCTAACCAATAGCGTTTAAGCCGTGCGTGTTGACTCTTTTAAGGTCACATATGAGACCGATCAAGTGTAGGCTTGAATTTTCGCCTTTCTCATGACGGACTTAGACATGTACACTCGCACCTTCTTCATACGTGAAAGTCTGTCATTCCCTAACTCGTCTCTTCCTTCCTCTGGGACATGGGTGCACTTGAAAAGGACTCCTATCCGCTTGTAGAGAGCCTTTCTCCGACGAAGTGGAACACTTTCTCAACAAGCTCTATCTTTACCTACGATGGACCATTCTTAGGACTACTTGGATGACTTCAAATTCAAAGACGCTACGGATTGGTTACCGAATGAAGAGACAGAGCTTTGACATCCTCAAGTCCCCCAATAAAGGGGCTGTCAATCATGGTACGAAGCGAAAGAAATTCCTTTCCAAAATCTCTTTTTGAAGAGCATCGATGTGGGGACGAAAATGCCTTAGACGAAATGGGGTTAGAAACTGACAGATGGAATCTAAAATCGAAGAAGTCAAGACCAATATAGGTAGCATAAGGTCCTGTCAAGGATTTCAAGGCGATAGGCATAGTGGAACAAGAAGCATTGCATTACTATTGAATTTGAATACAATCTTCTGGTAGATGGCCGGTGAAAGGCGAATCAATCTGGAACCTTAGCCCAAACGGAAATGCTTTTCATACTCTATTTCTATAAGGAACAGAAAGTTAAGTTAGACGCTTTTCTTCTGAATTTCGAATCCCTTCAGGAAAGCTGAATGATGTTATGGGGAGATCGAATGTTAACTAGCTAACGTCATGGCATCGAATGCAAGTTCCTAGAGAACGGGTAAGAATGAACTCTGACCTGACATATTACTTAAATAAGATAGAGCTCCTTCCTTACTCTAATCAAGTAAGCAATAAATTGCTTTCCTGTTGGTCGAGCAACTTCGCCCCCTTTCCTGCTTTAGTGTTTTGCTATACATTTGAATGTGTTAAGCATAGTGGCATGCTCTGTAGCCGGAGTAAGAAAGATTCAAGGAGCGCAGGGGGATCTGCTTTTACGAGTGATCTCTCTCGCTTTCTTAAGGAATTTCTAGAGTCATATGGCATGGCTATGGTTTCCACTCTTGTGAGTTCAAATCTTTTCTTTGGTTCGGTTGCCCTTCTTTCTATTTGCTGCAGTAAATGAGACTGGGAGTTGGATTTCCTTTATGACTTTCGCTCCGCTCTTCCCATCTTAGGTTGAGGGCTGCCAGAGTATCCGTCTCTTATCTTAACTTAATAAAGTCAAATCATCCGCAGTCAGTGGCTGAGGTTAACGTGAAACTTAAATAGTCGGGGCCTACCCAGACCTACCTATAAAAAGATGGAAAATAGTCTTTATCTAGCCTAGAGGAGAAATTGGGGTGAATCCCCAGCCTGTAGAATAAGACCCCTCGCCTTTAACTAGCGAAGCGGATCTTTCGGTATCTTACAAAAAGGGTACCTTGCCTCATGGTTGATTGTTCACTCCCGCACAGTCTCTCTTAGTGCTTAGGCGGATCATATTGGGCGGGTTGCCCGGATCCCCGAAAGTGGGCGCTCCACCACTGTTTTTGCAATTTGTAGGGACCCCATTCCCGGAAAGCCAATCAAAAGCCTACGGGTTTCCCAGAGAAAGAAAAGAGACTCCCTAAGGGCTTGACCCGCTATAGATCTAGCAGAGTGGAAAACTAGAAGATGAATATTTCGCAGGTCTTTTTAGAGGCCCTGGCCTCTCCTCTCAATAAATAGGCTTTTTTGAGTTTCGCTTCATCATAAGCTGTCACTGAAGAGGCTGATGCCGCCAATCGGCTTTTCCTGAATTTGACATTTTTGGGTTCACGAGTGATCAATAGTAAGAGTAGAGTAGTTGGCGAACGGTCTTTTAGTTTGAATGAACAAGTGCCATTCTCGTATACTCTTCTATGGGAGGACTGAGAGGCTTTCCCCGAGCAAAGAAGGTGAAAGGGGCTTCAACCGAGTCTGAATGTCAGCGTCTTCCTTTTTCCCTCACATTCTAGCATTATAGAAAACTATCCTTGATAGCGGCTGGGTAGGCTGACTCACAGTGCTTCCGCCCTCCTCGGCAGGGAAGGAAAGCCTTCCAGTGAAAGCAATAAACAATAAAAAAACCGGTGCCAATTTCTATTATATATTCTAGGCGATTCCTCGTCACGCCTATCTACTGAAGAACTCAGAGGTTGAGGAGTTTCTTTTTGTCCTTCAGTCCGCGTACGCGTAGGGTAATAGGTCCGTCCACGGGCCTCCCAGTTCGTATAGAGCAAAAAATGGGCATTTTCGCCAGGTTATGTATAAGGAGTTCCCTGGGAGTTGACCCGCTGGAGTTTAGGACTCTGCAAATACATCAGCTTAGGTAGGAACTTCAGGATAATAGTTAACACTATAAGGCTAATCCACCGAGAGCGGATTCTATCTATCAATAGGCTCTGCCACTTCCTCGGAGGGTGGAAAAAAAGAGTCTTCTATCGCAGATGCCGAGTCGGATGCTTTCACTCAAGAAGATGTTGTCGGCCTCGTTGGACCGATTGGTATCACACGATACCCGACCACCCATAGCCCAACAGTACCCATTCCTTGGAAAAGAGAAAGACGGCAGAACGTATTTCGCGAGAAAATCAACTTCCAAAAAAGGAGCCAGAAGGCCGGGGACAATACCTTATACTGCCGCTCGCTCTTGGCAGGACAAAGCATCTGCGTAACACAAGTAGTTTGGTAGAATACCATATGCTCTAAAAAGCAATCTGTATGATGAACTGAATCACCCATTGAATTACCCCAAGGTTGGTAAGGAAAAAGAAGAATGAAAGCTGCAAATAGGCTTCACTAGAAGGATAACTTATGTTACCAAATCAGTTTCTGTTGCTGAAAGACCGTCTGCTACCACTTCACTTATTAAGATGCTCTCGCTATTAAGAGAATAGGAAATCATAAAGGAAAGTACGACAGCAAATATGTTGTAAAGTATACCAGAACCAGTAATATGGCAAGCAAGGCCATTTATCTTATCGTTGGATGCGCAAATCCCCTCTTCGCCCAAGGCCGAAGGGAAATGTTAACTACTTGAATAAGAAGACCGGAGTCTACCTTCGCATTAGGAGTTTCCTCATTTCAGATTATGTAAAGTACCCAAGGGCGTAAGCCTTTCGGGTGGGATTCGACTTGACTTTCCAATTCTAGTGCAGTGTTGACTTCAGTCGACCAGTAATCAGTCTATTTTGTCTTTGATTTCATTCCTTAGGCCTGGTGAATCAATGCCAATAGCCATTTCATCGATTTCTTATCCCTGCCTCTAGCTACGTGGGAAGGGAGTCAAGGCAGTCAGAACCCGAGCAAGTAAGAAGATTGACTTCTCATTGCAAATATGCTTGATTCTCCCCAAATTTAGGAAGGATCAAAGGCAAGCAGCAATCTCAAACAATTGGTTTCTTTCCGCAATTAGGAAAATAGATTGAGACTGTGTTCCTTGACTTCATTGCTATTGTCTTTTCTCCTTCTTCATTATATGCGGAAAAAGCTAGCAAGGGCATCCCAACTTTCCGGCATCCGATGGGAAATTTTCTACATTTGCAGTTCGAAAAGGCAGTATAAGTGCCTTTAGTCCCCAACTTCACGAAGCTAGCAACTACTAAGAAAGGTTAGGTTCAAGCTAGAGATCTTCTATCTATTAGGGAAGTTTCAGCCGTAGAATAGATGCTTCCCCTCTAGCATCTGATAAGGAAGACTCAGTCTCCAGTCACAAGAAGGTCAGCCGGGGATCTCATAAGCTAAAGACTTGGGCTTCACTGCTTAAAGCAATTCTAACTCCCAGTAGGGCTACTGACAGCTTAGTAGGGAGGAATTAGCCCTCTATCTTTGTCTTGTTGCAATCCCGGAGTCATCAGAATAAAGCAAGATACTTGCTAAGAAATTCCAGTATTTCATTGGTTGTAGGAGAATGAGGAGGGATTTGAGGGATTGAGCCCCCTTAGAATATGGCTAGCGGACAGGCCTTAGGTAGCCAGAGACTCAAAGAAGAAAGAAAAACAGATTAGGCATCACTCCCATCTAATCTATTCCAAATCTCTCACTTGTAATCACTTTTTTAAGCCATTGAATCCATTTACCGTGGAAGAGACTTTCGAAGAAGATCAGCCTGAAATTCCGAGTTCGCATGTGTCACGAAAGGCCGATCATCCGATTAAGATATTAGTGCTAAATACAGTCAGGAATTCCTACTTCGCAGTTTACGGAGATTAAGAGTTCGATTGAGATGTTGAAGATTCATCTTTCTCTTTTGGTACCACGAAGAAGAAGAAAGGGTCCTTTAGAACAGAAGTCCAACAGATTCTCATCCTTTACTAGCCATAAGCCCAGGCATCTCTTAAAATTCCTCTATTGTTTGTTGAATTCAAGTATCGGGATCAGAATAAAAGCAAGATCAGTATCTTCTATTGCAGTAGATTTACCGGGATGATCTTGATATGGAAAGGTAGTTTTTGAGCCAATTCCGTAAACCAAGGGTGAGCATTAGGCCAGTTTTGCCAAATGATACAGAGGAAATACTGAATGTTGTTGGAGATCGACCCAGTATTGATGATGCTCCATTTTTTAGATAATGAGGTGTAATGGAAGGCTAATTGAATCGTGTACCGTGAGTGAGTGAGCTTAAGGCATTGGCCCTTCCCGGAATTTTCTTGCTATGCGTCCTGCCTAAAGTGGTAAGAAAGCCAAAGGGCGCCCTTAAAGCGAAAACGGACAACCCATGGGATCTAGGCTTCGCCGACTGAGGATACTTGCTGTGGGATCTAGCGGCTCCAGCTGCGTTGACGATATTCCTTCATTGCGACTTATCTTGCACGATCAAGATCAAAGTGTCCGTCCGTTCGGTAAGTCAGCCAGTCGTCATCTTATCTTGCACGAGCATCGTCGTCCCCATCACTTCCTCATCCTCAACCTCTAGAGGAGTTGAAGATACTTCTTTGTTCCTCTTGTTTGTTCTTACTTTTGCTCTTACTTCTTCTCATCTAAGCATTTGCTTCGGCCTACACTCGGCCGATATCAAAAACAACTCGAACAAGACCGGGGTCAACCGACTTAGAAGAAGACACAGATACAGATGGGTCAACAGATTCAGAGGTAGACTTGTCAAGCGACACAGAGACACAGGTACATAAGGAATCACATCATCGCCTCCTCCTTGCTTCTTCGCGGACTGATTTTTTCTCGGCTAAGGATGTGGATCAAAGACCACTGATGCAGTCTATAATAACGAACCTCGTGGCCAATGGGAGCCTGTGACTTTCCCAAATGGAAGTAGACCGCCAACAGCACGCACTTGCAGCCTTGGTTGATAGGAATCAGTGGAAAGCCTAATTGAGCATTTCGAGAGCCAGGAGTGAAGTTAAGACTCGGTCAGCAACAAGATCACCTCCTTTTGCATCTGTCTCCCAAGCGAAGCTTCCCAGTAAGTTGGTCATAAACAACTCAAGGAATGAATAAAAACCTTCAGCCACAGAATCGAAAGAAAAAAGCGACACTTATCGCAAGCAGCAAGCCATAAAGGGGAGGGGGAAATTCTAGTTCATTATGAGCAAGTAGGGGGCGACAACTAAAGAGGTAGCGAGACTAACCGCGCAGGAATATATTAGGGAATATTTTACAATAAGACCTGGAGCTTAGTCTGTCGACTCTATGAGGGGAAGCAAGAATTATGATCGGCCATCTCTTTAGCTCATCTCTATTCATTAGTTCAGTGCTAAGATGTAGAATAGGATCGGTAAAGAAATCTTCAATCTTTAATTCTTACTTAGTGAGAAATTACTCTAGAGACTATGTAGGGTAATGCACTATGGGGACTAAAAGACATTATTTGAGACTTAGGAAAGGAAATGAAACTTCCATTCAACTATAGTCGAGAGGTAATCAGCAAGCACTAAAGTTAAGGGAAAGCTTAGAGATGGAATTTCTATATAAGAATAGAGGAGTGCGTGTGGGGTGAAGTAAAGATAACTCTAGCAATATAGACCTGCTTCCCATTCATTCTTTTATTTATAAGGATGCTCTTCGGCTGGTCAATAGGGCGCATCGCTTTCGCTTCTGTAATAGAGGCGCTGTAATAGGGGCGCTTGGCTAACTTAATCTGATATGTTCTACGCTCGGAGGTGCGGGACCCTCTTCTGCCCCTTTCCACCCGGCCATGGAAATTATTCCGGAAAGAAGAGGCCGATCGATGGTCACCCTAAGCACTCACCATCTTTATGTAGATGTTCAGTGCAAGGGCAGACCGCTGCTGGTAGCCTTAATTGGGTGGCGCGCTTTAGATCGGATCCTAAGTAGCTATAGGATGAACTCTGGAAGAGGCCCTTAACGGAGGAAGCGGGTAGGGTGAATCTCCGTAACGATTATAACGACCTAGCTAACCGTTGATTTAATGTCCTCTTAATCGGGGCACCGGTTTTTTTTTCTTGTTCTCAACTAGGTCTTTTCCCCTCGTGGTTAAACATTAGTTTGGAAATGCTCATTCTGTACATCTCCTCGTCAATCTGTGCATGAGCTTCTGGGCTATGTCTCGCTTACCCTCTTTATCTTTAGTAGAGATCAACAGTAGGGATCAACTGCTTATACTGGAAATTAAGATCTGTTATCCAAGCCTCGAGCTTAATCCGTATAATGGTTATCAACTACTGGCATTGTGGGGTAAGATTTCTTTGACATAGAAGGATGTCCCTCGGAAGGTTTAGCTACGTCCTGTAAGAACTTGCTACAAGCGGGCAACTTACTACCTCTCTGTCTCCTCCTTCTTATATAGTTGAAGGACTTAGTTTCATCGTATAAGAGGGGGTCGGTGGGCAAGTGAGCTGATATCGCCTTTGTTGATCTGCTTGAAGAGAGTTATCACGACCCTGCTACATCGTGATCGTTTATTCCCAAGCAATAGAGAATACAAAGCACACATGATGAACAAGAGTAATTTCCCGTCCCTTACTACCCAGCTGCAACTGACCTCACTGTCACTCGCTCAATCGGGCGCTATACCCAATGCTCCCTTCTTGAGCTTTCCATTAACCGGTTTGAAAGCTATTTCATGAAGGTTACAGTTCGATATTTTCTTTCTTACCCCCGAATCTCCGAATGAGACTTGTTCATGCAGAGGAAAGGGAAGACAAGAGAATGCCCGGGTTCTGCCATCGATTACAGGCAAACCTTCCCCGAGCTACAGCCCTTCCTAACGGTCCCTACCTTGCTGACCAACTGGTGCAAGGGTATACTGATAAGAAATTGGCGTCGTCCAAGTCTTGTTGAACTCTATTCCCTCTTCACTTCGCTCGAGTAACGTAGTACCTTAAATAAAGGGAAAGTATAAAGAAAGCATCTTATAGTAATCTTCCAAAGCAGCATATGCCATAGACAATCTTACTCTCAGGCTATCTCGTATCTAGAACCCTACCAGGTAGAGAATTATCCCTAAGATAATCAATCTATATATCCCTAAAGGGCTTACTAATGGTCCAGAAAGCATAGAGGTATAGGAGAACAAAGTGCAACCTTCTTTCTTGCCAGATGGATTCAGTCAGATAACCTTATTTATTTACACTAGGTTTTCCAACTTCTTTTATATATGCGCTAAACCATTCCCCTTGCTGGCCTACCAATACATCTTAACAAGCACTTTCTTTCTGTCACTCGCTTTGACTCAAATCAAAGGTCTTAAAGGGCAACAAAAGAAAGCATTTTTCTTACACTGGCAAAACGCAAAATCTTCCATGGAAAAGCTTACAACAGGAGGCGATTCGAAGATCTCTGCTTCTAAAGAGGCAGGGGATTACAAAAGCAATGAAACTGCCTCTAGAAAAGAAGTGGTAAGCTCGGCTAAATCTCCTTGGTTCACACTTCACACTTAAAGTCAAAGGTTAAACTTCCTTTTATCCTGATGTCTTAAAAGCTGATTGAGAACTTTGCGTTGGAAAGCTTCTCTTTCACCCACATCCAACTTCCACTCAAAGAGACCAGAGAAGGAAAGCGCAGGGCAGGAAACTACATCGAAGAGAACGTAGACGAGATCTCCCAGGGTCAGCGAGAACTTACTTTAGCCCTATCTTCTGTTGGCTAAGATAGATGTGCGGCTTTTCTGGTAAGTAGGCTTTTAGTCAGTGGATGTAACAACGCATCAATCAGGCTTTGAGACCTAATAACTCTATTTCGTAATAGAATATGCCAGATTTCATGTCAATGCTCTCATTTCCTGAAACCAGCCCTCAAAGTCAAAAGCAGATATTCAAATAGCATATGGGTGTTTAAGATCAAGTTCTTCTGTTCTCTCAGTTCCTTTCTTCCCCGAGACAATCTCTAAAATACAAAATCACATGTCGGTTGGGTATACCACTTGAGGGAGGGCAAAATCAATCAGATTCTGACCTGAAAAGAATGAATTTATCTTGAACTTCTAGGCGGACATTACATGAATGACTGTTTCCTAACCTAAAATGCCTTTTGTTTGCCTGAAACTTCAACTTTCGCTGGGCTCAAAGTATAGTCATTGCTTTTTCTTTTCTGTTTTATTGGGCTTTTGCCTAAGCTTTGGCGGGACCTTGAATCGATAAATAGAAGAGAAGGGCTACTGGTCATCGCAGGAACAAAACTCCCTAAGACCTCATCCAGCGTTATTGGGAAATCCGCAGAAGATCGGCTGGCGTACTAGACCTGTTTTCAGTTCCGTTCCTATTGAGGAAAATCTAGGATTATTTTACAAATCAATCTCAAATAGAAATCCTTCTTCGCTCGTGGTAGCTTTGATCCTTCCGTCGAGTCCCATGCTACTATGTTAAGTATGTCATTTGCTTCCTCCTTTGGCATGAAGTATTGGGTGAGGCACTATTCCCATCAACTGGTGCAAGGGATAGGGATGCGGATTCCTTAGCATCAATCCGATTCGATTTGACTATGGATCTTCCTGCTTTCCTTCAAAGACCAGTGACAGCTACTGCTACGGCATAACCTCCTCATTCATATACTTATGCCATATCTAAATTGCTACTGATGCCATGCTTAGAAAGATGGACTCCCTCTCCTACTACGAATGCTAGTCCTACGGATACCTTTTCTGGCACAATCCCTTACAAGAGTGCATTCGATGCCATCTCATCCTTTCCTGTCTTCTTCTAAGGTCCGCTGCTTCGATATCTTTCTCAGGATCTAAGCTCTCGAAACTTCCTTCTGTCTTCCTCTAAAAACCTATTCTTTTCTTCTTAACTGACTGAACCATCAGGAGGGTATTCTCAAGCAGCTGATTCGATAGCATTTGTCCGGATTCACCAAGAGCTTCTTCTTTCTAAGAACAGCAATCCATTCTTGAACAAGCCATTCAAAGAGGGCATGAGATGCATCAACTATGTCAGTTGCTTTATTTGATCAAGTGGCATTCCCCTATGCGGAGTAAGAAGGTATTCGCAGCAAGTGCTGCTTCATGCGAAGCGAACAAGAAGATCTTCTTATGTAAGAACAATAGGAGATTTGCCTCCAACTTGGCCTGGTTTTTTGGTTGAAAAGTGAGGTCAAATAGCCTTAGACTTATCATTTTTTTTTAGCTTGAAGCGCAGGAAGTCCTGCTCACTCTATGACTATTACTTTTTGATCGAGATCTAAGTGAGAAAGTGCCTTAACTGTCGAATCCCGTACATTATCATTTCTAGGAGAACAGAGAGGTACTACCTACTTTCTTCCATTTTCCTTTTCTGACTGCTGTCTTAAACCTTTCTACTTTAACACAGGCACCTAATACATCAGGGACAGAAGTTTGACCGAATCTTGCAGCACCCCAACCACCTTTGGAGGAAAGCCAGATGGGACCAATCGAGGAAGCAGATCCAATTCCAACAACTGAACAAATTTTGGTTCAAGTTCCAAGGGCTGAGCACCAAGAAGAAATAGAGCATCAACCCGAGGAAATGAATCCTAACCGGGATGGGATAGAAGGACCTCTGATTGCAGAGCCGGAAGCCAACCATGGGGAATCAGTGACACCGAGCAATGATGCTCAAATCGCTCCGCTGCAACGACTCTCATTTCAGATGAGCATTCTTCTCAAGTTGGCGAAGGTGTCCGATCTACTAGCTCTACTCCAACCAATCAGGAGACTACAAGACCTTCACCTCAATCTCCACCGGTTCCCACTGAAAGCAAAGCATTACCTAAGGTAGATCATTTATCTCTCAAAACTCCTTCCTATGCCTGAAGCCAATGCTGACGCAAACGGATACACAAAGGATAAGCAGCTTCGCTAGCCCGGGCTTTCAAGCCGGTTTTGAGCAATTAATTGAAGTACTTGCCTTTCTTTCCTTCGTCTTCGGCGAAGGCCGCACGTGGAATGGTTTCAGTTTATGCTTTTTGTGCTCGCATGTCCTATTTTTAGAAAGACCCACATCTTTGTTGGTCCGTTCAACGCTGTTGATCCTGAAGTTGCTTCTAACAAAGAGGGACAGAGACCACACCGATAACTCCTTCTTTTCCCCTTGGGAGAGGGTTGGTTGACGATTCCCTACTACGTACTAGATGGAAAGGGGTGAAAGGTTCTTATCTATGCTATGGGACTCCTACTTTACCTGCTAACAATTTAGCTGGCTAACTAACTCCAATTCATCTTCTGGGTTCCCGCCTGGCCGATTGATCCGATGAGATTCAGGAAGAAAGATGTTCCAATCGTGATGGTTGTTCAACGACGAATTCCTCGTCCGAATTGAATAGCTGCTCATCGTCATTGGTCACCTCAGTCTTTTTTTACCTTGGGCTTGAAAGAAAGAAGTGGAGAAGTTTCTTTCCTTTGCTAGTGAATCTGCTCTTTGAAAGCTTGCTTGATTTGATTAGAGGCCGAATGGGATATCAAATAAGTCAATAGCTTCCTGGTGGGGCGTAACATCCTATTATAAAGGATGGATCTCTCCCTCTTTCTTTCGGAATATGCCTCTAGTCAATATACGAGATAAGCAAGGATCAATCAATAGTAAAGATACCCACGGGCAGTTCTTATCGCCGAATCCGCTGCACAAATTTCATTCTATAGTAATGTCGGCAATTCCGCTGCTTCGGCTCAAAGCGAATAGGCTGGCGCGAAGGATAATTCTATTTCTTCTTATATTCCCAAGTTCTAGTCCAAAAGACTCATTCAATCCCACTCTTGGGTGACCTTATCCATTTGGCGGATTTTACACTGGTCACATCAAAAGAGAATTAAGGGGGTTCTACCTAATGCGCCATAACTCCTTCGAGAACGAGGAAATACAGATTTTGAATTCGCTAACGGGTCTTGAGCCTACGATATGAGTTCTGTCGCTGGTCATAGAAACCAAAGATTGGGGGCTCTCCTACCCTCGCTATGGTTGTGCTATGTTAACAGTACGCGGGCGGAGCAGGGAAAGGGTCATCTCTTACTCAAAGGGGCTATTTCCAGAGAGTATTCACCAACTACCCGGTTTCGTTGCCACTGGGCTAGAGAATGCCATGGGATAGAGAATACCAATAGAATACCAGCAGTCGACCCTGTCTCATCACCACCAGATTGGGGAGTGATCCAAGGATAGGCGCTGCTATAACTCTGAGTGTAGTTTTCGAAGCAAGGCTATCAAGCATTTCCAAGGGACTTCCTAACAACCCCTTGGACAAATACAGATAGATTAAGATAGGTGACTGAATTCTATGTTCTTAGACGCCGGTGAGTGAGTTCCATGCCTTTTGCAGCAGGTATTCCACTAGCGTTCAACGGGGGGGAAAATCCCTTGCAATCTTGGTTAAGCTACCTTACGCATTTAATGGGAGTCGAAGCAGTTACTTGAAAGCTGCTGGTGAAAGGGCTATGTAGTAACCAGTCCGAGCCCTAGGTTAGCATTTCAGTGTCCGTCAGGAAGACGAGTTTGAATCTTCTTTGTTGTATGAAAGGCTCTTTTTATATTTTCGGTAGGACTTCCATTTCATATCGTGTGTCGGAGAATCGGATTATTATGATGAGCGATTTGACTCTGATCCACCAGCATCCACTACCGGAAGGAATTACCTCACTTACCGCCTGCTCTTATTCCCATCGATATGCCCGGAAACAAGAACTTGATATATGTCTATAATGCCCTTTAGCTTAAGCCTGACAAAGAAAGATAGAATGTTTCACTTGACCTACCGCTGCCCGCTTAATACTACTAGTAGTGAGACTCCTTTCTTTATTTTACGCCTTATTAGTTATGAAAACGGATCGCTTTGTTTGTAATGAAAGGGAGAAGGAGAAGGCGGCTGTAGAGATAGAGTCTTTACGGGCAATGTTTGGCGCAATCAATATCAATAATCGCTCGTCTTTCATTGATGGAGGACTTGCCTGACCTGGTAATCTTCCCACAACACAGGTGGCTTTCGTCCGGGTAGATTATTTAAGTAAAGTGATCGTGTATGCTGCGGCTTAAACTAGAAGTTAATGATGAACAGGCCTTCATTTCCTTTAGGAATTTTATGTTCTTGTTGGTTAGAAGAGAAGTCTTCTCTTACTCTTAGTCGCGGGTGAAACTTTTGACTGTTGGAGTTAGGTTTTGGGTGACGATGCAGTTGCATAACAACCTTAAGAGCTTAGGACAAGGCTCCTCTTTCTCTGCTTTTAAATACAGTACCCTTTCATTTAAGAGAATAAGAAGAGTAGCTGTACTCTTAGAGCCTACTATGACTTCTTCGTCTTCTCTTTTTCCTTTATCTTATTAGATAGATAAAGGGTTTTAGAGGCTTTTTATTTACACATCATCCATTTAGCGGATTTACCAAATATAGTTCTTGGGATAAGACCAAATGACAGCCTCCGGATACCTTCTAATAGATTAGATTCAAGACAATAGATTGAACGGCTGATAAAGGATCATAGAGAAGGGTAGATCTCATTCTCACTAAATCGTTATCTACGGTAATAAAGAATCTAAAGGCTAATGTCTCGACCGACTAAATCAATCAATAGCAGAAGTCTTTTTTCTTTTCGATTGAGCTTCTCTTGGCCTTTGATGAAGATGAAGAGGAAAGAAAGAACCTTAAGCCTTCCTTATCCTTTCACACTAAGATCTTCGATCCTTCTTAACCTACTATCGTATGAGTAGCCCATGGGTTGGGTATGGAGTACGAACGGTTAATAGTGGGTGCTTTAACCCGCCCCGCCATTCCGGATGCAGGAATCGAGTAAGGCCTTGACCTATCTGATATGAGCTATACTATATGTCCTAATTCCTCATCCTAATTCTAAGACCAATTGGCCGGATTAGAGTTCGTATATCAGTAAACTAGTCGCTTAGCTTTCTAACAAAGCAAGTAGCTAGCGCATCTCTTCCCTCTTCGAGCCAACCGTTCACTTCCTCTAACGAGCGAGTAAACAAAGTTCACCACTAACTACGTTCTTTCAGAACCTTAGATTCCAAATAATGATCCTCAGGAGCAAGAAGATGCTCCCAAGCGACCCTGGGGATCCAGCTCACTATCCGCCGTTATCCCTTTCCATTCCTACCCTATTCTCCATTCTTATTAGGCAGTCGCCATCACAATCGGAGTTCAGTTCCTCCTTCTCGCAATTAGAATCTAACTCGGAACCGTAAATCTCAACTGGAAGACTATTTGACATGGAAGAGTCACTGCCTAGGCGTACAAAAATCTCCTTATTGTGGTATGCTCCTATATCATCCTACTGATCTTTTTTCGACAGCGCACTGACGGTGATATGCCTTGAACTTTTGGAAATGATACGCCACGACTGGAAAGGGGCTTGCTAAAGCCCATAGGCCTGTGCAGACGTGAGGAATGTATTCTTTCTGTCTCAGGCGGGGCGGAAAGACTCCGAAGTTGCCGAAAATAGTCCGCTATTAGATAGATGCGCCTTATCCGGTCTTTGCGGAATAACCGCAGTTATCAGCATATCCTTGGTGGTTTAGTAAGGGCATTAGGAAAAGGCGTAACCGCTGTTTGAGAGATAACTAGTTACTTTATTACCTAAAGTTCACTTATTTGTAGCCTACCACTTGCTTTCTCTTTTTAGGAGGAAGCTAAGCCAAGTCCAAGATTATGCTGTAAGGCATCGATTTCCGGCCGATTGCCTTCTGCAAAGGTCTCATATTCTTTGACAGATTCTCTATAAAGAGTACGGTACGGATGAGAAGAACAGATAAGGGTCTTGCCCGATCTTCCCTTTACAGGTAGGATATGTGTTCGATAGGAACGTCCTAAAAATGTGGGGCGCGTTCCGTCTATATCAGTGAATATGCTGCTGGAGTTGGATTCTTTGAGCTGTTAAACAATATATACATGGGGGTTTTAATAACGCCAGATCGGCTTATCAATAGTTAAAATAGAGTACTGCTGCTATTTATGCGTCCGCTTGACTCTTTTTGAGTCAGATCAGTAGGCGAGAAGCTCACATCCGGCTCCATATAAGACATAAGTCTTTACGATGCTTTGAATAGCAATCTTTCGTACCCCAGCAAGTCTATTGATGGGAAAGCTTAATAGAGTGACCAAGCTAAGACCTTAGACGAAGAGAGTGTCCAACCAATCACGCCAAGCAGCCCTGCACTAAGCAAGTCGTAGTCCCAGCTTTTTTTTTTTCTCCTTCGAGAGAGGAAGAGTCCGCCTTTTTAACGTGTGATTTCCCCTCCAGGGTAGGAATAGGGATGTTTTTAGTACAGATCTTTTAAGCGAACCACTATTAAGAGTATTTGATTCAGGATCATCTGATTTGGATGAGCCAAATCCTTTCCATTGCCATTCAACAAGCCCATGCTGTTGTGGTAATCATTCTTTATAATTAATAAAGTAACGGGGATTCAAAAAAGAATAAACCATTGCTCCGTTGACTCTTTCAAAAAATTCCTTGTCTCAGAGGCCCATACGCTACGCTCTCCATAGGACATAGAATCGGGACATTAGGATCGCTGCCTTCTATCCGTATAGGCAGGCCGGATTTCGCTCAAAAGCTTTTCTTTTGTACGCTTCCCCAGTCCAGAAGATCTTGGTCTAAAAATAAATGAAAGTCAGAGCGACTTTTTAGTCCTTTAAGAGTCCAATGTAGAGGAATGGCAGCAAGAAGACTGGGGCTAGCGTGTCAAAACAACTCCTTCTTTTTCTTTCTTTATTGACTATCTTCTGCGGAAGTAGTAACTAGCAAGGTATTTAGTCACTGGTCTGATAAGGCCAGGAAGTAAGACCCAATAAAAAGAAGAAGGACAGACAGAGCCTTAATTTCACCACTATGAGATAAGAGGGGTATAAAGAAAAGAGAAAGCGCAAAAAATATCCTCGTAAAGTAAAGAAGAGGGAACGTAACGATAGGACTTCTTATTCATAACACAGGAAACGGACTCTTCTTGGAATTTGTACTTCCTTTGTTTAGTTAGTAAGAATAGGCCGGGTCTCCCAGTGTAGGACTGCTCCCATTCATTTGGAAAGTTAGAGCATCTCCTGATTCGATGATCTATTGAACTACGGCCGCTCCTACTTTCTTCTTAGTGGTTTGGTACTCCCCTTTTTTAAGAAGTAATAAGGGCTCTTTCTCGCTAATGGAAAGCCAGTGCATGAAGATCTATTCCCCTCGTCCTACGACCTTCCCGCCTAAGGGGAAGGGGGTGGATTGAGGCCTTTAGTTCGTGTTCCCTGGCCAAAATGGGGAAATCACACACGGAAATAAAGTCTAGCTCCACCCGGGCTTCCACGAAAGAACAATTAAATTAAGTAGTAAGTAAAAAAGGAACGAAGTCACTCGACCAAAAGAAGGTCTTATTTGAGTTCAAAGCGAGGAGCCAGAGACAGATTGCAATTGCAAAAGCCAACTCTAAGAAGCTTTAAAGAGGGGCAGCAAAAGAAAGGAGAGAACGAGTGGAGTATACTCCACGAGGTAGGTGGGCATGGAAGCACGAGAGGTGTTGGTGAGTGGGGAAGGTAAGGTAGTCGACCTACGGGAGTCGCGAGCGTTAGTGAGTTGACAGACTCGCCATGCATTCATTCGTGGTTGGAACTTATCTCTGCAGAGTAGCCTTGTGCATAGAGGCTCGCGCCCTTGATTGATTGACCGGGCCCCTAAAGCTGCACAGCTATGGCCTGCACCGCTAACTCTCATGATGCTTCTTTCTGGGAAAGGAAGAAAACTAAAGCAAGCTACCTGAAACAGGAAGACATAAAACAAAGCCGGTTCTCCTGATTGAATAGCTCGTCATGCAGCAAGACTAAAGAAGGCTCTGAATGGCCGCTACTAAGTAAGCTGGTACGTCAGGTCTTGACCTATCATTCTGTTATCGTGCTTTGTATAAAATAGCCCTTTCTTAAAGATTGTGAGAGCTTCAGTTTTAGTTGTTGATTTTTAAGCATTCTAATAAGAATCATCCTTTCCACAGATAGATCCTCAAACAGAGAATCATGGGCAGCTAGCGATAGGCAGGGTGGTCACGTCAAAGTGTGCCAATCATGGTGATCAAACCCTCTTTTTGTTAGAGCTCCCAGCCTTGCTAAGCTAAGAAAGATGCCCTTCATCCTCCTTTCATTTACCTCTCTTTCTTTGACCTGGCACACTGAACACCAACCCAATCAATCTCAATGAAGATAGACGGGCATAAGCAAGGACACCCGTGAACTCGGAGAGCTTTTAAGCATACCTTGCCTTGAATCTGCCCTAGGCTAACCACTTTCTTCTCTTATGAAATTGTTTCTATTTAGAGATGCTATTTTTGCGGAAGCGCCCCAAGCGGAACCGTTACGACAAGTTCGCTTAGGGTGTTGTTAGCGCAGGAGTACAACAATCGGCCTATATACTACCTTACCTGTTTCGAATGTTGAAGCAACCGGTCCTTTGTTACTAATACTCTTTTTCTTACTCGAACGGATATAGCCTGTGTGCCGCGAGTAGGTTTTCTGCCCTATTTACTCTTTTTGTTCTGATACTCTCTGTCCTTTTTTCCCCCTTCTTTAATGGATTTTCGAAAAGTAGTCTTTTCTCATTCGATGGAGGAGTGTTAACTCTGCGAAGATTGGATTCCGTCCCCTGGTCTACAACCCTTAGACATTAAAGGGTGGTCTTTCCTAAGTAGTTCAAGTAAAGAGCTCATCGTAGACCAATGGCTAGTTTAGGAAACCGGTAAAGTCACTCTCTTCTCTTGATTCACATTCATGCATATGAAACCGTTGCGACCCTCGCCGCTGGCACCATCTTAAGGCGCTAAAAGCTTCGGACTATCCTTAACAATGGCGCTAGTTAGTGAAACCCTAAAAGCCAACCTCTGCTTCTCTATTTTTACATTGGTGAGGGCGCGCTCCTGTATTTTCTTGGTGTACCTCAGCTTCGCTCCTCAGTCTGCTTTAGGTCAGATTCCCTCTTATTCTTGTAATCAAACTAAAGCTCTTCTCATACTTATGTTAAAAAGTGGCTTCCTCCCTAGCAGTGGGCATTAAAGGTACGAAAGCACTTCTCTGAGAGTGAGACTTTTGAAGGCAAAGAAAAAGAAGATAAAGACTTTTTAGGCTTAGCCCTAGAGCTAGATCATAGAGGGCAAGTCCTCTTATAGTAGTAGTCAAAAAGGCATAGTCGACTTAGAGTGGTAAGCTTATTCTCTGCTTTCAATAGAAAGAGTAGTATGCCTTGAGCCTTAAACTCTTCCTTATAGTCATGTCTACCTACGTCATTCTTTTGAAGTGAAGCAGAAAGCAGATGGACACAAGTGCACTAAAACAGCTAAGACATTAGGCCCTTTCCATCTGCCCCTACTAAAGCACTCGAGGAAGAAGACAGTCCTTTACCGAAGAAGGCGCACCGGTTGATGCCAAGAAGTAGGCTGGCTTGTTGGTAGAGTTCCGCATAAGGCAGGGGAAGGAGAGGAAGAGAAGGAGCGGTGAAGTAAGTGAAAAGAGAGGGCCGGTAGAAGACTCATCCGTGGTGCCCAAGCCGTGAAGTCGGAATAAGCGCGGAAGTTTAAGCATCAGACCCACTAGTCGGCTAAGCCTTTGAAGGCCGAGGGTAGCCGGATTTTGGGATAGGATCTCCCCGGCCTGATAGGTTCAACTTGACGAATGACTGTCTCGAAAGTCCTGCACGAGTCGAAGACCTCATCCACCTAGATGGTTGGCATCGGCTAGGTCCCAGGCAACGCGTGAACTTTTTCCTACTAAGGTGCCATTGCAATCCGCGAGATGGTTGTCGGGAAGAAGTACGGACGAATATTCTAGTACTTGCTCTTATCTTAGTCCTCTAACGCCCACACCTGACTCAAAAAGAAATGCTCCTGGTAAGAAGAGAGATTTTTGACCTTCTACCGAATTCTATCCCATCTTCTCGGAATCCATGCTATTGGTGTGGAATGATTATTTCCCCATCTGTCTGTAGCGAGTTGGGGAAAGCCGCTTGAAGCTCATCTCGCCGGCTGACGTTAAACCAATCTCCCATAGGAAGCTAAGGAGCTACTATGAATGGAAATGAAACTCAATTGCTTGTTCAAGCGTAGCATGCGAGGATGAAGCCTTCTGATAAGCCTAGGACTCCGGTCAGGGACAAACCTTTGACGGTCACTTTCCGTTGCTCCATCTCTGAGAGAGGATATTTTACCATCTTCCATCTCTATTGGGTGGAGAAGAGCTATTGCATAAATAAAGGCTGAAAGAGCCCAGCTACTGGTGACGGGTTCATTGACGAGTGAAAGAAACCCTTGAATGGATTCGTCTGGGTTTCATCAACAACAGTCCTTCCTGAAGGAAATGGAAGACGGAGATAGAAGAAGCGGCTTTTCCGAGAGATTCAAGAACGATAGCAACTAAACTCGAAGTAGAGGAGATGGAATGGGAAGCAAGGGTCTTAATGGTCTAATCATGGTATGAATCTAGATCGAGTTCCCGAGCTGACTAAAGGAACCCGGGAAAGCCAAGAGCTGAAAAGGGAAGAAAGCCAAAGCTCTCTTTCCAGAAGAACAGGGGATGCAATAATAAATGAGAATTCCTGATGTATTTGACCCCGAAGTGCCATTCATAGTTTAACTCCTGGCCTTTGCATTGGCGAGACTATGAGATCTAGCAAAAAGGTTGGCTTGCTTCCCTAGATGAACGACCAGATTGGACTTGCCCGGGAGTCACTACGAACTGAACTCGATACTAAAGCTGTTCAGGCTACTCATCGCTATCCTCACGAGAAAGAAAAAAACGAAAGACCTAAAGACTCAAGACCAGCCCGGCATCCCTAGCTCTTCCTTCCCTGACTTTCGGACTACTTGACTTTCTTGCTTCGAACTGGGCTGCTAGGTAAAGACGATTGAAGAAAGAAGACAGGAGAAGGTACTGCAAATGGACATAATCCGGTCATAGCAGCAAAGAGGGATGAAAGCCGACTTATTAAGTAGAAAGATCTCTCGCTGCACACTTTCTATATATCTCTTTTCGGTCTTCATTATTGGCTACATGCTATAGGAGCTATGTGTACACCGCCGCGTCGAAACTCTCTTTCAAAAGTAGGATCACTGCCGGCTTGTTTTTGAGGGAGGGAAAGATCACTCCTAAATGCAGCCGTGATCTTATATACGATACCATGGATGCAAAGAGACTCAGCGAGTGAACTAGGTTTTGGTATTCCTTTTCTAGCTTTTTTATTTCTTCGTTTGATGCCTACACCTGTTTCCTGAGTTCTAGCCAGGTCCTTTAGTCGCAGCACCTTCCCTAGAATCACTAAGATTGTCCTTCACCCCGCCATCAATCAAGGATGACAAGTCACATCGGGACAGCCCTTTTTCCAGCTAGCTGATATAGAATGGAAGGGGAAGGAGGAGAAAGAGAAAAAGGCAATCAACAGACTCTGATAGACGCTATGGGACCATCTCCCTTGGGAGAAGCCTTTCCGTTGTTCCAGGGTTTTATTACTATTTAGGTAAATTTTTCCTATCATGGCATGGGGATTAGAGAGAAGATCAAGAGTTTCGAACAAGCACGCAAGCCTGAAAGCATGAGTTTCCAGCGATCGAAGTTCAAACTTGGCCCGTGGGAAGGACAGGAAAGAGGGAAAGCCTTCTTCTCAATGAGCTGTATCCATTATACAATCACCGGGCTTTGCCAAAGACAGTCCCATTCAAGGGGTGTGTAGCAAAGCATCCACCGAGACTAGATTTGAAGATAGTCATGTGCTCTATGAAAGCAATCGAACATCATGTGTTAAGCATATGAGATGGCTAGCCGGGCAGTTCCATCATAGTTCGTGACAGGGTGGAAAGGATATATGATCTTACTTTACGATTGAGGTCTTCTTTCTCCTCTTCTTCACCGGGAACCCCTATTTCATCAACCAGACGGACAATGGGAAGCGTCTGAGCGTCTTCTACTCTACTAGACTTGGGCGAGCACGGGAAGTGGTCACACCTGCCAGCTGACCTTCATTGTAGACTCTTTATTTATTTGAACTTCAGGGAGGAATGAAATGCTACCAATCTAAGAGGGCCTTGTTGGAAGAAAGGGATAAGGTTTGCATCGTCGCTAGCGAATTCCGTCCAGTAATGGAAGTAAAGAGGTGATAACGCTAGCTTCAAGACTGCAACGAAGATCTGGTCATAGCCAAGCCATTGTCACTTAGCGCATCCGAAACTCTCGTCCATAGAGATGGCTTCTCTCTATTATCTAAATTTTACTGAAAAGAGAAGATCTGAGGAACCTGTCTTTCTGGTCCGGAAGGGCCTGGTCTTTGATCACTCTTCCATTTCCTGGGCTTCTCTCGGCTATCAAAGTGAGTTGGCATTCTTAAGCCAAGCCGGAGAAAGCCAGTGAGGTTCCAACTCCGCCGGAGACTTGCTTGATTGATCAGATTGAGCCTTGCCCAGAAAGTGGAAAGATGCTTTATTCCAACAAGAAAGGGAAGGGCAGAGGGGAGATGGTTGATAGCTTAGGTTTAGCAACTAAATTGGGGATGGGGAGCTCCTTTCATATTGTATCAGAATGACAAGGCAAAAGATATGGGCTGAGTCTAGCTTGGGACGAGGCTTAGAGAAAGAACAGTGATTCTCGTAGCTAAATGCTAAAATCAGGATGGGATAGAAGAAAAAGAGAAAAATAAAATCAACATCAAATGAACATCGTCTTTCTTATCGGCTTCCACTAGAACGGACCGTTGTTAAAGACAGATTTTAGTGGCTTGAAAGCATGAACTCGAATCGGGACAGGATCAACCGCTCTTTTGTCCTTCACGCTCTTCTGCTAGCTTCTTACTGCAAGACATAAAGTGAAAGCCCCATCAAGAGCCGTTCAATAGTCCGTATGCTTTCAATCATCAATCGGTACACCACTTAAAAGTCAAAGTGAGTTTTTACATCCGATCAAGCAGCTGAAGGAATGAAATCAGCCAGCACAAACTTGAATGAAGCCAGTCGACGTAGCGCCTTATGCCTCTACGGATCTCGATTCGCCTCTTCTATGTAAGAAGGTTTTTCCTTCATTCCCCTTCTCTTCCTTTCCCAGGTTACTGGATTGGAATTTAGAATAGCGGTTCCAGAGGAGCGTAGCCGATTAAGGAAAGCAGTCTACTCATGTAGTTAAGAAGTCACTCTTCAAGCATGGTAAGCAGGCACGTATGGAATGAAGGTAGGTCAATCACTCTGACTTTCACCCCCGTGTCCAGCATTGATCCCGGAGCTGGAAAGAAGGATTGCTGCTAGATTCTATACCAACGCATTCTTTCCGAAAAGTAGAATCGCAAGGGTATGATAGATAGCTATGAAAAGCAATCCACCCGAAAAACTACCAGCTTCTTCAATGGGGGATACCTTTCCTTTTCTATATCCTCTTTCCTGGGATACTATCTCCTCTTCTTCTTTTGATTCTTTCTTCTTTCTGTTCACCTGAGCTAATTCATTACTAGCTTTCGAGCGCTTGGTCTGGCCTATTTGCTGTTAGAAGGGAAGCCTTAGCACAGTAGCAGGTAAAGAGAGAGGGATTGCTCGGCAGGGAAGACGGGAGAATATCCAAACCCGAATCACAGACAGGCACTCGACTCTATATACAAGAAAATAGTGAACTAAGGGGATCACAACGGCGAAGGGGGCCAATCGAGGAGACTGGAGGAGCTGGATGCAGCGATTCGGAAGTAGCGAATCGTCTTCTTTGCAGTTTTTCAGGGGAGTGGCTATCAAGCCCAAAATTCCTTTATTCGGCTATTCAGATAATTTTGTATAGAAAGAAAGTTGACTTCTTTCTTCATTCAAGTAAGATAGTTGATCGAGAAAGGTCCTCTTCCACTGAGAAACTAAGGAGCGAAAGCGATGTGCTCCGATGAAAGCCTTGCGGGTCTAACGCGGCCCTTTACTCGGAAATATGACCACACACAATAAGAATCCCCGCGATCTGGGGCATGAAGCAGTTGGCTCTCAATGGGAATTCTCCATAGCATGACTAGTTAAAGCAATCAAATTGATTGAGACAAGCAAGCCTCAAGCTAGGGTTCCCCATGACGAATCAATTGTGTCGGGCGAAAGGCCGGGGCAGGAATGCGGTAGGCGGTGGTCCTATGAATGGGTTAAAAAAGATAATAGAAAGTCTACGGTTAGGTTAAACAATATCCAACAAAGACCGTAATTACATACATAACATAGTCATAGCGGAAACTATCAAAACGAGTAAGCTAGGTTGCCTATGCCTAAAGCCTGTCTACTCCTAACAAGTCTAAAGATAGAAGTGACTTTCCATCTAATAGTATGGCTGGAATCAGGTTCTCCTATGCGGCTGGCTTTACGCCTTTTTTTAGTTCTCTCAAGAAGTTACCGTCAAAGAGAGAGCCATGGCTGCTCACACATTGTTAGAGCGGGAAGGGTTTATTTCGCGTTGCATGAACCGGTTCTTTGGCTATTAGATTCGCACAGACAGGCAGCAAAGAAAGGGCTTCTAGCCTACTAGTTAAGTAACAGCAGTTGTGGTTTCTTAGAATCATCCTAAGAGGGAGCCCATTACAGCACCGGGATACATAACATAAAGGCAAATCATTGTAAAGTCTTATCGTCAGGTTTGAGACTAAGATTCGAGCATTTAATCGAAAGAATTTGCATTTAAAGCCAAGATGGTGTAAGTGATTCATAACTAATCTTCCCTTCGTCGCTGTAAGTGGAATGCCCTGAAATTCTTCCTTTCAAATAGGTCCTTCGAAATCTAATACAGCCATTAGGAGAGATCCCGGCAGAAGATGCCAACTTGGGCATTCAAATTCACTAGTATTCTTCGCAACAAGTATTATTCCTATTGCTTCTAGCCCCATTACATACCTTTGATAGCCATTTCAAATCTATCTATTTGAGACCAAATCCTATGACCACATTCTCCTTGGAGTTCCGATCTGACATTCATTCAGAAAGCGAAGAACTTACTTATTAATCTAGATATGTATAGTTAGAAATCTCGGATTTGATTTGAACCAACGCTCATCAACGGATCACGACGTGAACTGTCAACCGCTCTACCACCGAGCTACCGAGACGGGAGGGACTGATTGATACATGGAAGCCTATAAAAAAAAGAAAGTGAGTCCGCTCATAAGAACAGTAAGGCTATCTTAGTCTCATCATGTGCCCTTATTAATTAAATTTAAAAAATGAAAGAAACCTATCGAATGAAGATGCCACTCAGGGACCCCTCGTTATGGATAGGTCTGGAAGAGCATGGGAAAGAAAGATCATCTTGTTCCTTTAGTCAACCGTGATTCTATTATGTTTTACAGCTATTCATTTGATTGACTCTGTTCCGAAGGTCCTCAGGAATCACTCTCAGGCTCGGGGATGCTATAATATCTAAATGATAGACAACGATTCCCTAATGAGACGAACTTACCGCATTTAAGAAGAAAACTCAGCTTAGAAAATGAGTCTTTTGGGGCCCGGAGGAGAGCTGGCAATGGGCTCTTGCCTTACTTAACTTAATGGGAGGTGCTAGTACAACCTTTTCCTGAAATGGGGATTCCAAGTCGTGTTGTTCTTGTTATATTTTAGTAGTAAGCATGGGCGCTAAAGGGGAAGCTAGCACTACATTTGATATTCCTTTCCTTGGTCTCTTGCGCTTTCAGGCAAGGGTAGCTAAAAATCAAAAGTCAGAAGGTTCTGAAAAAAAAAAAGACAAGCCTTAAGTCCCTCCCCTGGTCTCCTTAGTGATCGGAATGTAGCCAATGGGAAAATGACGTATGGTAGTAGTAGTATGAGTGAGTGCTTTCCCACTATCTATATAACTTCTTCGTCGGGCTAAAAAGATAAGTAAGTAAAATATCCTTTTTTTTAAGTTAAGGCCCTTATTAAAATTCAATTAAAAAACTGTAGCTCGAAGGCCCAGAGTCCAGACGCTCAAGCTCTGATTTCACCCGATACGAAAGGATCTCCGCAAAAAATGAATCTGATTCCCACGAATACCATATATATAGTATGGCCATCTTGTCATCATATTCGCCTTCCCCAGAGCATAGAGCGACTTCTTCGCAATGTCAATATCCTTCCTCAGCTGCTCCAAGAACAAGATATCTCGTAGAATCAAATAAGTAGAGCTAGACTGCATGAGTGGCTTGTAGGAGAAAGAGTGGAAGGATTCTAGCCAAGACGGAGATGCAAGCTTGTCTGCTATTGGATGTTCTAGTTTAGCTCGCGGATTGGTCTTCATTGCGCACCATCCGGCTGGTAAGAAGTTGAGATTGTTCCGCTAGTGTTGCTTGGTCAACAATTTTTAGAGTTTGCTTTTCTTTCATCTTTCTAAGAGCAGTCTGTTTGATCAAATCAGGGATCAGACCGCTCCTGGTGTTCGAACTAGTCATTAATGGTCGGCTTCATTGGTATCCTTTCGGTATGCGTTGCGAACACTTTCATTTTTAGCGTCTCATCTTCTCTAGAGAAGCGAAACTCGAACGGATAGAGCAGATGGTCCAACTACATAACTTTTTATTTTTCATTACTTCTATGGTCGTGCCTCGTGGCACGGCAGCACCCTTACTATTGAAATGGTTCGTC